AGCAGAAACTATTAGAGGGTTTAAATTGATCCTGTCCGGAGAATTAGACGGTCTTCCTGAACAGGCCTTTTATTTGGTAGGTAACATCGATGAAGTTACTGCGAAGGCTACAAACTTAGAAATGGAGAGTAATTTGAAGAAATGACCTTAAATCTTTGTATACTGACCCCGAATCGAATTGTTTGGGATTCAGAAGTGAAAGAAATCATTTTATCGACTAATAGTGGACAAATAGGCGTATTACCAAATCACGCGCCTATTGCGACAGCTGTAGATATAGGTATTTTAAGAATCCGCTTTAACGACCAATGGGTAACGATGGCTCTGATGGGTGGTTTTGCTAGAATAGGGAATAATGAGATCACTATTTTAGTAAATGATGCGGAGAAGAGTAGTGACATTGATCCCCAAGAAGCCCAGCAAACTCTTGAAATAGCGGAAGCTAATTTGAGGAAAGCTGAAAGCAAGAGACAAACAATTGAGGCAAATCTAGCTCTCAGACGAGCTAGGACACGAGTAGAGGTTATCAATGCGATTTGATAACTAGTTGGTGCGCCCGAATAGAATAATCCAAAGAATTTCTGTTTATACACCCTATTTTTATTCTGCCAATTGAATCCAATTAAATTCAATCAATTGGAATCAGATTCTGATGGAAGGAAAAAGGTTGAAGTTTCAATTCGAAAATCAAATCGAATAGGATAGAAAAGATACAAAATCAATAAACGAAGGTGAGTAGAAAAACTTATTAGATACCATTGGCTGTGGTATCTAATAATTTCTACCTACTATTGGATTTGAACCAATGACTCCCGCCGTATGAAAGCAATACTCTAACCACTGAGTTAAGTAGGTCATTTATCATTATACCAAAAAACAAAAAGAGATCCATCACATCCCATCGATGGAGTATAAATCCAATAGGACTTCTAAGCAATACCAATCCAAAAGATCAAAGAGATATGGTGTGGGATCATGGAATATTCATCTTGACAAGAAATTATCTACATAATATGATAAAATAGGTCTCACAAGGACAAGGGCTATAGCTCAGTTAGGTAGAGCACCTCGTTTACACGTGCGCCAATGTTTTTCAGGGGAGTCCATCATGCAATAAAAGGAATTGATCTTTTTGAGAAATCAATGTCTGACTCTGTGGCTTGTAGGGAACAAAACAAGAGAACAATAGCCTGACAAATGGCTCGGCCCGATTCGGGTGCCCTTTTAGGAACCAAATAAAATCCGTCATCGATTTGAGATATTGATAAGGTGAATACCTAGTCGATTCAATGCTAGGCATAATGAGTATAAGGATCTCAAAAATTCTCTTTTCGTTCTATGAATCTTAAGGCGTATGAAGTTTCATATGTGATTCTTTAATCAGGATGATAGAGACTCCTTTTAGTTTAGGTTGATCTAGGCCATAAGCAGACCTACGTCAAGATAACCCTTCTTTGAAACACTTTGGGAGTGCTCCTATATCCGAATCCAAATAATGAATTAGAGCACATGGAGCCGTTTCCTTATTTTTCTGTCAAGAAAAAATATGGTAGACTAACTGATATTTCTATCAGTTAATGAAAGAGCCCAATGCAAAAAAAAAATGCATGTTGGGTCTTTGAAAGAGTTCGAATCATTTTGATAAGAATTAGTTCGATCTGTTTTACCGAGAAGGTCTACGGTTCGAGTCCGTATAGCCCTATACTAATACTAATCTCAAATAATAATAATAAACATAATTCATAAACATAAAATATTCTATATAAACATAAAATATTCTATATATAGAATAGAATCAAAACAGATTGAATTTCGAAGATTCGAATTCGAAATTCGAAACAAAAATTAGAATTTTCTTTTGAATTACTTTGATTTAGACAAGTCCGAAGCGAGGTGAACGCAAAAGGGTTTTGTTTGTTTTGTTTGTATAAGAGATTTATACTATATTGAAATAAAATCGAAGGAAGTGTAATGAAAATAGGATTCCAATCGAGAAATCTTAAAACGAAACATCACAACAAACAAACGAAACTATGCGGTTCGATCAAAATGAATTGTTGTTTTGATTAACCAATTATCGATGACTTGACAATGAATTCCAATTTGAATCGACAAATTTGGTCTATTTTCCACATTCATAGGAGTTCGGCTATGTTTCTGCTTTACAAATATGATATTTTCTGGGCATTTCTAATAATATCAAGCGTTATTCCTATTTTGGCATTTCTAATTTCCGCAGTTTTAGCCCCGATTAACAAAGGGCCAGAGAAACTTTCTAGTTATGAATCGGGTATAGAACCAATGGGCGATGCTTGGTTACAATTTCGAATCCGGTATTATATGTTTGCTCTAGTTTTTGTTGTTTTTGATGTTGAAACCGTTTTTCTTTATCCATGGGCAATGAGTTTTGATGTATTGGGGGTATCCGTATTTATAGAAGCTTTCATTTTCATGCTTATCCTAATTGTTGGTTCAGTTTATGCGTGGCGAAAAGGAGCAT